AAAAAAATAATTATAATAATGTAAATAGAAACAATTTGGGTTCACAAATAAACTACTCGAGGTTTTCCTGTTTCCGGGGGGTTTACAGGACTTATTAGTTATCTCAGGAGTTTAGGGGGGTAGGGGGGTTTAACCCGCAAAAGCCGAGAAGGGGGTAATCTTAGATATAGTCCGAGTTATAATTACTACTTATGTCCTTGATAACCTGATATGTATTTCTTTTAATAAAGACTTTTCATCACTCATACTATTTCCATGATTACAGAATAGGTGTTCCACCTTATTTATTAGATTGTATGCACTGTGAGATGTCCATTGAAAAGGAAAAAAGAAAAGAGAACCAGTTGCCCCATGGAGAGAACGCTCGGCATGGTGGGAGCTCCCGCTTATGTATTACCACCATTAACTTATGTAAGCGTCGATAAAAGTGTGAGGGATAATATCAAGTCATGGCCCTGAAGTAGGAACCAAATGCCAGGAATAGTTCACTCTGTGTAACCCCCACGAATTATTGTCCCTCACCTTCAATAACCGTTGGCATTAAGAAATGGACTTGTTGGTCGGCTCTTACTACATTAAGATTTTTAAATTGACGAGAGTTTGAGTAAAGGTATAACTTGACTTATGATTTATTGTGTTAGGTCTTGACTTTCGCCTGTTTCACATAATCTTATTGTTGTTATATGAACTCATGCTTCGTGTATATATTAGTTTTATGTTGACAAGTGAATGCTTAAAACCTACATATGTGGATAAAACATGTATGTACTTGATTGCTATTGATATGGTTAATATAAATTAATGGTGATAATACATACATGTATTATATTATACAAAGAATAGTTTAACTCAGAATCCTGGCTTTGGGAGCCAGGGGTGGGAGTTAAAATCTCCTTTCTTTGAGCAGTAGGGAGGACTCTAACCTCCGACATCTGGTTTACAAGACCAGGGCTCTGACGCTGAGCTACTAATGCAAGCTCATTCAAGTGCTTTGTCCTCGGCGTAGCCTGCTAGTGGTGTAAGGACTAGGAAGAGGAAGAAATATAGGACGGATGCGACTTGGCCGATGATAACGAAGGGGTGGGATACAGGCATGCCTCCAATTCAAGTGAGGATAACGACGTCTGCGATAAGAGCTCAGAATAGGAACTGTGTAAGGGGACGGAAAGTAAGGCTTCGTTGTTTTGAGGTGTGGAGAATAGGTACAAGTATTAGAATGAGGATGGAAGCTAGAAGGGCTAAGACTCCGCCCAGCTTGTTGGGGATGGATCGTAAAATAGCGTACGCAAACAGGAAATATCACTCGGGCTTAATATGGGGAGGCGTGACGAGGGGGTTGGCGGGAGTGAAATTGTCTGGGTCTCCTAAGAGGTTTGGTGAAAACAGGGCAAGGGAAGTAAGGGCAATAAGAAGGATTGCAAATCCTAAGAGGTCTTTATACGAGTAGTAGGGGTGAAAGGATATTTTGTCCGAGTCTGAGTTAAGACCAAGAGGGTTGTTTGAACCCCCTTCGTGGAGGAAGAGAAGGTGGATTAGAGTGGCACCCGCGATGACAAAGGGGAACAGAAAATGGAAGGCAAAGAAGCGGGTTAGGGTGGCGTTGTCTACGGAAAAACCGCCTCAAATTCATTGAACAAGGGCGTTGCCCACGTAGGGTACAGCAGATAATAGATTGGTAATGACGGTGGCGCCCCAAAAGGACATTTGTCCTCAAGGCAGGACATAGCCGACGAAAGCAGTCATCATGACGAGAAGTAAAAGTACAACCCCGACGTTTCATGTCTCCTTGTTGAGGTACGAGCCGTAGTAAAGGCCTCGGCCGATGTGGGCATAAATGCAGACAAAGAAGAAGGATGCGCCGTTGGCGTGAAGGTTGCGGATGAGTCAGCCATAATTAACATCTCGGCAGATGTGTGCAACGGAGGAGAAAGCAGTAGCAATATCAGAGGTGTAGTGTATGGCGAGAAATAGTCCTGTTAGGATTTGGATGATCAAGCAGAGTCCCAATAGAGACCCGAAGTTTCATCATGCTGAAATGTTCGAAGGTGCGGGTAGGTCAACTAGGGCACTGTTTGCGATTTTGAGAAGGGGATGTGTCTTGCGTAGACTTGCCATTAGGGGTTCTTGTAGTTGAATAACAACGGTGGTTTTTCAAGCCATTAGTTCTGGTTAAAATCCTGACGGGAATTATGACTTACATTATGTCCTTGTTTTTAATTGGGTTGGTTTTAGGGTTGGTTGCAGTTGCTTCTAACCCCTCTCCCTACTTTGCTGCGTTAGGGTTGGTTGTTGTAGCAGGGATAGGGTGCGGGGTGTTGGTTGGTCATGGGGGACCTTTTTTATCCTTAGTTCTGTTTTTGATTTATTTGGGCGGGATGCTAGTTGTATTTGCCTATTCTGCGGCACTTGCTGCCGAGCCTTACCCTGAAAGCTGGGTTAGTGGGCCTGTGGTGGGGGATATGCTGATGTATCTGGTGGGAGTGGGCCTAGCTTCTAGCGTTTTTTGAGGGGGATGGTACGAGTCCTGCTGGGTCCCAGCTGACGAACTTGGGGAGTTTTCTGTTCTGCGAGGGGATATTGGGGGAGTTGCGTTAATGTACTCGTTAGGGGGAGGTATGTTGGTACTTAGTGCATGGGTTTTACTTCTTACTCTGTTTGTTGTGTTGGAGTTAACTCGGGGGTTAAGCCGGGGAGCTCTACGGGCGGTTTAATAGACAAGGAAGAGGGTAGCAAGGGTTAAGGTTAGAAGGAATAGGGTGAGATACGTTTTAATTATACCTTGTTGGGCGTTGCTTGTTGTCGTGATTATAGGTACGTTCGAGGCAGCGATAGCTTTAGGGCCTACTTTCTCTAGTCAGGTTTGGTCAATTAGTTGGCTGGCAAGTGTTTGACCTAAAACTAGATTAAGCTTAGGGGTAAACCGGTGAATGATAGAAGGGAAAAAGCCGAGTATGTTGGAGAAGTGATGAGTAACTAAGTAAGGAGTAATTTTGTACTGTTTGTTAGTAAGTGTGGCTAGTTCAAGGGCAATTAGTAGGCCCATAATTGTAACGATAAGAGCACCTAGTTTAAGCAAGGGGGGTATGGACATTACTGGTGTTTTGAACGGGATAATGCTTGAGGTAATCAGAAGACCGGCAACGATACTGCCTCATGCAAGTCGTTTTAAGGGGTTAATAACCGCTGGATTGTTTTCGTTAATGGGGGAGATAGGGTTAAATCGTGGGTGGCCCATCGAGACGAAGAATACTACGCGGAGGCTGTAGATAGCTGTAAATGAGGTAGCTAGGAGAGTTAGGACCAGGGCTCAGGCGTTTAGGTGTGATGTGTTTAGTGCCTCAATGATGGCATCTTTAGAAAAGAATCCTGCTAAGAAGGGGGTGCCTGTAAGGGCCAAGCTACCAATAGTTAGGCAGGAGGATGTAAAGGGGGCAAGGTGGTGTATACCTCCCATTTTGCGGATGTCTTGTTCATCATTTAGGCTGTGGATGATTGAGCCGGAGCAGAGGAACAATATTGCTTTAAAGAAGGCGTGCGTACAGATGTGAAGGAAGGCCAGTTGAGGTTGATTTAATCCAATGGTAACCATTATTAATCCGAGCTGACTTGATGTAGAGAAGGCTACGATTTTCTTAATATCATTCTGGGTTAAGGCGCAGGTGGCTGTAAATAAGGTTGTAAGTGCACCAAGACATAGGCAGGTGGTTAAGGCAGTTTGATTGTTTTCTAGCAGTGGGCTTGTTCGTACCAGGAGAAAGATACCTGCGACGACTATAGTGCTTGAGTGCAATAGGGCGGACACTGGCGTGGGGCCCTCCATGGCAGAGGGGAGTCAGGGATGGAGACCAAATTGGGCTGATTTACCCGTGGCGGCAATAATGAGCCCTAGGAGGGGGAAGGTGAGGTCGAGATCCTTGGTGGCAATAAAGATCTGTTGTAATTCCCATGAGTTCGTGTTGGTCGCTATCCACGCTATTGTGAACAGTAGCCCGATGTCCCCCACCCGGTTATATACAACTGCCTGAAGGGCCGCTGTGTTTGCATCTGCCCGCCCGTATCATCAGCCGATGAGGAGGAACGACATAATACCTACTCCCTCTCAGCCGATAAAAAGTTGAAATAGGTTATTTGCTGTTACAAGGACAATTATGGCAATGAGGAACACTAATAGATATTTAAAAAATCGGTTTATGTAGGGGTCCGCGTGCATATATCAGGACGCAAATTCTAGAATGGACCAAGTGACGTAGAGGGCAATGGGGACAAAGATGACCGAGTAGTGGTCAAATTTGAAGCTAATATTTACGTCGAAGGTGGTGGTGTTTATTCAGTTCCAGGAAGTAATAATGGCTTCTGCGCCTTCGTTGAGGAAGAGGAATAGTGGCACTAGGCTAACGAAAAAAGCTAGGGCGACTGCTGTCTTGACATGTGAGACTGCCCAGTCTGGGTTTCGTGGGCGGGGTTCAAGGGTTGTAAAGACTGGGTATGCCAATAGTAAGAAAATAATGATTAGGCTCGATGACATTATAAGTGAGGTAGGGTGCATAGCTGCTACTTGGATTTGCACCAAGAGTTTTTGGTTCCTAAGACCAATGGATGAGCTGTTATCCTTTAGGAGCACGTCGAGTGAGCCCTGGGGTCCAACCAAGGTCGCGGAGATTAGCAGTCTTCGTTGCTGGCGAGCCTCTCTCGGTGGATAAGGGGACTTTAACCTCTGTCTTTAGAATCACAATCTAATGTTTTTGTTAAACTATATCTACAGGTGGCTCAGCCTCAGATTAGTTCGGGTTTAAGGACTAGTAGAAGTAAGGGGAGAAGGTGAAGGGCCATGACGAGGTGCTCTCGTGTGTAGGAGGGGTTTAAGGTAATAATGTGTGCTGGAAGGGGACCCCGTTGTGTTATAAGGAATATATAGAGCGAGTAGCTTGCGGTAATGAGGGTCCCTGCTCCCGTAAGTACGAGGGTCCATCATGATCAGCCAAACAGAGAGGTAATAATTATAAGCTCTCCTATGAGGTTGGGCAGAGGGGGTAGGGCTAGGTTGGCGAGGCTAGCAATGAATCATCATGTTGCCATAAGTGGAAGAACTATTTGTAGTCCTCGAGCTAAGAGTATTGTCCGACTATGAAGACGTTCATAATTCGTATTGGCTAGGCAGAAGAGGGCTGAGGATGTTAGGCCATGTGCAATTATAAGGATGACAGCGCCGGCAAAGCCCCAGGGTGTTTGAATAAGAATGCCTCCAACAACCAGGCCCATGTGACTTACAGATGAATAGGCGATGAGGGATTTTAGGTCTGTTTGGCGAAGACAGGTTGAGCCTGTTATAATCACCCCTCAGAGGGCAAGAATGATAAAGGGATAGCTCAGCTCCTTGGTAAGGGGTTCAAGCATAATTATCATTCGGATCATGCCATAACCTCCCAGTTTTAGGAGGACTGCGGCTAATACTATTGAGCCTGCAACTGGAGCTTCAACGTGTGCTTTTGGGAGTCAAAGATGGGCACCATACAGGGGTATCTTTACTAGAAATGCAATCAGGCAGCCTGCTCACCATAATTTGTCTGCGTAAGAAGAAAGGGGGGTAGGGGTTGCGTATTGGATGGTTAGCAGGGATAGGGAGCCCGTATCCTTTTGAAGGAGTAGGAGGGCCACTAGTAATGGGAGAGAACCCGCCAGGGTGTAAAATAGGAAATACACTCCTGCATTAAGGCGTTCTGTCTGGTTCCCTCATCGGGTAATAATAATTAGGGTAGGGATTAGGGTGGCCTCAAATATAACGTAAAATATAAGCAGTTCGGTGGCACCGAATGCTATAATAAGAAACACTTGTAAGGATGTTAGGAGATTGATATATATCCGTTGGCGATTAATAGGCTCAAGTGCTGTATGGCTTTGGCTCGCCAAAATTATAAGAGGAAGGAGCCAGCAGGTTAGGACAAGAAGGGGTGTTGAGAGGGGGTCCGTTGCCATAAAAGGGGTGAGGCAAGACCAACCCGTCTCTGATGTATTCTTTAGTCAAGTAAGACTAGCTAGTGCAATTACTAGGCTGTGGGAAAGGGCCGTAGGCCAGAGTCATTTGGCAGGGGCAAGCCAGGCTGTGGGGAGAAGCATTAGGGTTGGGATAAGGATCTTTAGCATTGTAGGAGGTTCAAGGTCTGAAGGCGGTCGGAGCCGTGGGTGCGGGCAGTGGCTACCAGTAATCCAAGTCCTGCGCTTGCTTCACAGGCTGAAAAAGCTAAAAGAAGTATGGGAGCTGCAGAGAAGCTCGTGGAGCCTAGTTGTAGTGTCCAAATTGAGAGCCCAATAAATAAAGAGAGTATCATTCCTTCTAGACATAGAAGGGCGGAAAGGAGGTGGGTTCGATGGAATGCCAGGCCTGTTAGTCCTAGGATAAAGGCTGATGAGAAAGCGAAGTGAGTGGGAGTCATTAAACAATTATGGACTTTAACCATAAGCTTCTGAGCCGAAATCAAAGATTTTTCTTAAACTAACTGTCTATTCAGCTCATTCTAGTCCGCCTTGGACTCACTCATAAATTAGGCCTAGAGTAAGTAGTGCCAGCACGGCTGCGGCTCAGAGTAGCGTCAGTAGTGGAGAGGTTAGCTGATCCCCTCATGGGAGGGGAAGGAGAAGGGCGATCTCTAAGTCGAAAAGGAGAAAAAGAATGGCAACTAGGAAGAAGCGCAGGGAAAATGGTAGGCGGGCTGACCCTAGGGGGTCAAAGCCACATTCATAGGGGGAGAGTTTCTCGTGGTCGGGGGTCATTTGAGGAAGCCAGAAGGATACAATGGCCAGGACTATGGAAAGCACAACAGTGATGGTAATTACAGCTATAGCTAAGTTCATTATCTTTCCTTGGACTTTAACCAAGACCGGGTGATTGGAAGTCACTTATACTAGCTTTAATACTAGAAAGATTAAGAGCCTCATCAGTAGATAGAGATATATAGGAATAGTCATACAACGTCTACAAAATGTCAGTATCAGGCAGCTGCTTCGAATCCGAAGTGGTGTTCGGAGGTAAAGTGGTACTGGATTTGTCGTAGAAGACAGACAGCTAAAAATGTGGAGCCAATAATAACGTGTAGTCCGTGGAATCCGGTTGCTACGAAGAAGGTAGAGCCATACACCCCGTCCGCGATTGTAAAGGGGGCTTCATAGTACTCTATAGCTTGAAGAAAGGTAAAATAAAAACCTAGGATAATGGTTAAGGTTAGTGATTGAATAGTTTGTTTTCGTTCACCTTCTATAATGCTATGGTGAGCTCAGGTAACTGTAACCCCGGATGCAAGTAGGACAGCTGTATTGAGCAGGGGCACTTCGAAGGGGTCAAGGGTGGTAATGCCTGTGGGTGGCCAGCAGCCGCCTAGTTCTGGGGTGGGGGCGAGACTTGCATGATAAAAGGCCCAGAAGAATCCTAGGAAAAAGAAGACTTCTGAGGTAATGAAAAGAATTATACCATATCGAAGGCCTTTTTGTACAGGGGGTGTGTGGTGTCCTTGGAATGTTCCCTCTCGTACGATGTCTCGTCATCATTGGTATATAGTAAGAAGTAGCAGGGCTATTCCCAGGGTTATAAGTGTTGTTGAGCGAAAATGAAATCAGGTTGCGAGACCTGATGTTATCAGCAGGGCAGCAATTGCTCCTGTTAGGGGTCAAGGGCTGGGGTCAACTATGTGGTAGGGGTGTGCTTGATGGGCCATTAGACGTTTTCTTGTAGGTAAAGCGTTAATAGGAGAACGAAGACGTAAGCCTGAATTATGGCGACGGCAATCTCTAATAGGGTGAGGAGAACTAGAACTGTAGTTGTGATGATAGCTACAGTTGGTATTAAGGGGAGAAGGACAAAAGCAGCTGTGGCAATTAGTTGGATTAAGAGGTGGCCGGCTGTTAAATTGGCCGTCAGCCGAACTCCGAGGGCGAGGGGTCGAATAAAGAGGCTAATTGTTTCGATGACAATGAGGACGGGAATGAGTGGGCCGGGGGTGCCTTCTGGTAGAAGGTGTCCTAGGGCATGGGTTGGCTGGTTTCGTATCCCGATGATCACGGTTGCGAGTCAAAGGGGTGTGGCGAGCCCTAAATTTAGCGAGAGTTGGGTTGTAGGGGTAAAGGTATAGGGGAGAAGTCCTAGCATATTTAAGGTAATCAGAAAAATCATTAAGGAAGTTAGAAGGGCAGCTCATTTGTGACCCCCTAAGTTCAAGGGGAGCAGGAGTTGTTGAGTAAAGCGATTAATAAATCAACCTTGAAGTGCAAGGAATCGGTTGTTTAATCATCGAGTTGTGGGCGTGGGATAAAGGATTCAGGGCAGGGTGAGGGCAAGGGCCATTAATGGTACACCAAGATAAGTGGGGCTTATAAACTGGTCAAAAAAGCTTAGTGTCATGGTCAAGTTCAGGGTTCTGTTTTGGCTTTTTCTGCGCTTTGTAGCGTAGGGTTGTTTGGAAAGGTATGGGCAGTGACTTTTGCGGGAATAATGGCTAGGAAAACCATTCACGAGAAGATTAGGATAGCAAATCAAGGTGCGGGGTTGAGCTGAGGCATGTCGCTAGGGGTGGTTGGGAGCCACCAAGCTTTAGCTTAAAAGGCTAACGCTATACCCTTTTTAGCTTCTTAGCGAGGCGTCTTCAAGTATTCGGGAGGATCAGTTTTCAAAGTGTTCTAAGGGGACCGCTTCGACTACAATAGGCATAAAGCTATGATTTGCCCCGCAGATTTCAGAGCATTGTCCGTAGAATACTCCTGGTCGGGATGCGATGAAGGCTGTTTGGTTTAGACGGCCGGGGACTGCGTCTATTTTTACCCCAAGGGCTGGGACTGCTCATGAATGTAATACATCGTCTGCTGAGACTAAGACTCGAATTGGGGATTCAACCGGGATAACCATGCGATGGTCTGCTTCTAATAAACGGAATTGACCGGGGGTTAGGTCTTGGGTGGGAATCATATATGAATCAAAGCCCAGGTCTTCATAGTCAGTATACTCGTAACTTCAGTATCACTGGTGACCGACGGCTTTAATTGTCAGTAGGGGGTTATTAATCTCGTCTATGAGGTAAAGGATGCGAAGGGAGGGGAGTGCAATTAGAATTAAAATAATAGCTGGGAGGATAGTCCAGATAATTTCAATCTCTTGTGAGTCCAGGATGTATTTGTTGGTTAACTTAGTGGTAACTATAGCAATAATAATATAAAGTACTAGTGTGCTAATCAGAAAAACGATTATTAAAGCGTGGTCGTGAAAATGAAGAAGTTCTTCTATAACAGGTGAAGCTGCATCTTGAAATCCAAGCTGTGACGGATGTGCCATTAAAAGTCAAAACACGCGGGGGTCTAACCCACAATTCCGCCTTGACAAGGCGGTGTAATGTACTCTTTTACTAGTGTTTTATGAAGAAAGTGGCAGAGCGGCTATGTGTTCGGCTTGAAACCGATTTATGGGGGTTCGACTCCTCCCTTTCTCGTTAGTCTGCTTGTACTTGTACAAAGGCAGGCTCCTCGAATGTGTGGTAAGGGGGAGGGCAGCCATGTAGTCACTCTACATTGGTTGTTGTTAGGTCTGTAGCTAGGACTTCACGTTTGGCGGCGAAGGCTTCTCAGATAATAAACAAGAACATAATTACTGCTACAAGGGAAATTAGGGATCCAATTGAGGAGACTGTGTTTCACAGGGTGTAGGCATCAGGGTAGTCTGAGTATCGTCGGGGTATTCCAGCCAGGCCCAGAAAATGTTGGGGGAAGAAGGTTAGGTTAACTCCTAAGAACATAATCCCGAAGTGGATTTTTGTTCAAGTACTGTGGAGGGTATAGCCTGAGAATAGGGGGAATCAGTGAACGAAGGCGGCAACGATGGCAAATACGGCTCCCATAGATAAGACGTAGTGGAAGTGGGCAACTACGTAGTATGTGTCGTGGAGGACAATGTCTAGGGAAGAATTGGCTAGGACAATGCCTGTTAGCCCTCCGACTGTAAACAAGAAAATAAAACCAAGGGCTCATAAAAGAGGAGTTTCTCATTTAATTGAGCCTCCGTGCAAGGTGGCAAGTCAGCTAAATACTTTTACACCGGTAGGAATCGCAATAATTATAGTGGCCGATGTAAAGTAAGCACGTGTGTCCACGTCCATGCCAACAGTGAACATGTGATGTGCTCAAACAATAAACCCTAGAAGGCCAATGGCCATTATTGCCCATACCATTCCCATGTAACCAAAAGGTTCTTTTTTACCAGAATAGTACGCAACGATATGTGAAATTATACCAAAGCCTGGAAGAATAAGAATATATACTTCTGGGTGTCCGAAGAACCAGAACAAGTGCTGGTAGAGGATTGGGTCCCCTCCTCCAGCGGGATCAAAGAAAGTGGTGTTAAGATTTCGGTCTGTAAGAAGCATTGTAATGCCCGCAGCGAGTACTGGGAGGGAGAGGAGAAGAAGTACGGCGGTAATTAGGACGGACCAAACAAACAGGGGTGTCTGGTATTGAGAAATAGCTGGGGGTTTTATATTAATAATTGTGGTGATGAAGTTAATTGCGCCGAGGATTGAGGAAATCCCTGCTAGATGCAGGGAAAAGATCGTTAGGTCGACGGAGGCCCCAGCGTGGGCTAAATTACCAGAAAGGGGAGGATATACTGTTCACCCGGTTCCGGCCCCCGCTTCTACTCCGGAAGAGGCAAGGAGCAGAAGAAAGGAAGGTGGAAGAAGTCAGAAGCTTATGTTGTTCATACGAGGGAATGCCATGTCCGGGGCCCCAATCATTAGGGGAATAAGCCAGTTTCCAAAACCTCCAATCATAATTGGTATTACTATAAAGAAAATCATTACGAAGGCATGGGCCGTAACAATTACATTGTAAATCTGGTCGTCTCCAAGGAGAGCGCCGGGCTGGCTAAGTTCTGCCCGAATGAGTAGGCTGAGGGCTGTGCCTACTATACCGGCTCAGGCACCAAATACTAGATAGAGGGTGCCGATATCTTTGTGATTAGTGGAGAAAAATCAACGTGTGATGGCCACAGGTAGGATGGCTGAGTTTTAAGCGATGGATTGTAGCCCCACAAACAGAGGTTTGAGTCCTCTTCTTACCAAGCTCCGAGGTGTTTATACATATCAGATTGCAAATCTGAAGAAGCAGACTAATCGTCTGCCGGGGCTTTCCCCCGCCCCGCCCTTCCAGGCGGGGGAAAGGTAGGTGGATGCTCGCTGGTTTGAGCGCTTAGCTGTTAACTAAGATCTTGTAGGATCGAGGCCTTCCCACCTAGAAAGGCTTTAGCTTAATTAAAGTATCTGTTTTGCATGCAGGAGATGTGGGGTAGTGTCCCGCAAGTCTTATCAGGGGCTGGGGGACTTCCACACCCGCTTAGGGCTTTGAAGGCCCTTGGTCTAGTTCTAACCTAAGCCCCTTAGAGAGTTATTAGTGCTATTGTGGCGGGTGTGAGGGGTAGAAGCAACAAGGCAGCTATAGTTGAGGCGGCAAGAGGCAAGGTCAATTGCATAGAGGGGAGACGTCATGGTGAGATTGCGGTAAGGTTGTTAGGTGAGATGGTCAGTGTCATGGCGTAGGATAAGCGTAAATAAAAGTATAGGCTAAGAAGGGCGGTCATCGCCACTAGGGTAGCGGTGGGGGCGAGGTCTTGTTTGGCAAGTTCCTGAAGAATAAGTCATTTGGGTATGAAGCCCGTAAGGGGAGGGAGGCCACCTAAGGACAACAGAAGAAGAGGGGCGAGCGCGGTGAGGGCTGGGGCCTTAGCTCACGAGGTGGCAAGGGCATTAATGCTGGTTGCCTTATTTAGTTTAAATACAAGGAATGTTGAAAATGTCATGATAACATATGTGAGGAGGGCAAGGACAGTCAAAGATGGGGAAAACTGTAAAACAATCACTATCCAGCCTAGGTGGGCAATGGAGGAGTAGGCGAGAATCTTACGTAGCTGGGTTTGGTTTAACCCCCCTCATCCCCCTACAATGGTTGAGGTGAGTCCGAGAATAACTAAGAGGGTAGTATTGGCGCAGGGAGTTTGTAGTAGGAGGGCGAAGGGAGCAAGTTTTTGTCAGGTAGCTAAAATAAGGCCCGTGGTCAGATCTAGGCCTTGAAGTACTTCGGGCAGTCAGGAGTGTACTGGTGCAAGACCTATTTTCAGGGCGAGGGCCAAGGTAACGAGAGCAGTTGAAAAGGGGTGGGCTACCTGTAGAAGGTCCCACTGCCCAGTGAGTCAAGCATTGGTAGTGCTAGCAAAGAGCAATATAGCCGCCCCGGCGGCTTGGATTAAAAAATATTTAGTGGCTGCCTCAACTGCTCGGGGGTGGTGGTGTTGAGCCATCAGGGGAATAATAGCAAGGGTGTTCATTTCTAGGCCTATTCAGGCTAGTAGTCAGTGGGAACTTGCGAAGGTAGTAGTAGTACCTAGACCAATACCAAATAGTAGGGTGGTTAAAATGTAGGGGTTCATTAGCAAAGGAGGGATTTTAACCTTCGTGTTTGGGATATGGGACCAAGAGCTTAGAATTAGCTGACTTTGCTAGGAAATAGTGTAGTGGGAGCACAAAGAGTTTTGCTCTCTTTAGGCGGGGTTCAAGTCCCTTTTTTCTAAGAAGCGAGGGGGATTTGAACCCCCATTAGTCACTCTATCAAAGTGGCCCTTTTCTTCAGGCACGGCTTCTTGTTTATAGCTGGGGAGGTAGTCCAGCGAATGCAATGGGGAGGGCCAGGTGTCAAATAACCAGGGCCAACGTGAGTGGAAGGAAGTTTTTTCAAATTAGGTGTATAAGTTGGTCATAACGGAACCGGGGGTAAGAGGCTCGCACTCATAGGAACAAGACAGAGAGGAGGGCCGCTTTAGTTATTAGGTTGATAGCGGTTAATTCGGGAAACAACGGAATATGCGATGCGCCTAAAAAGAGGATGGTGGAAAGTGTATTTATAAGTAGGATGTTTGCGTATTCAGCTAGGAAAAATAGGGCAAATGGGCCCCCTGCGTACTCTACATTGAAGCCGGAGACGAGTTCAGACTCACCCTCAGTTAAATCAAAGGGTGCACGGTTTGTTTCTGCGAGGGTAGAGATGTACCATATTGCGGCTAGTGGTCAGGCTGGTAAGAGCATTCATACGCTTTCTTGGGCAATATTAAAGGTCTGCAGTGTAAATCCGCCAGTAAAAATAATGGTGCTTAGAAGGATGAGGCCAAGGCTAACCTCATATGAGATGGTTTGGGCTACGGCCCGTAGTGCTCCAATGAGGGCATATTTTGAATTTGATGCTCAACCAGACCCCAAAATTGAGTAGACCGCTAGGCTGGATAATGCTAAAATGAATAGGATACCTAAGTTTAAATCAATTACTGGGTACGGGAGGGGTATAGGGGCCCAAAGGGTTAGGGCAAGGGTGAGTGCAAGTAGGGGGGCGAGGAGGAAGAGAACCGGGGAAGAGGTGGACGGGCGAATGGGTTCTTTAATAAAAAGCTTAACACCATCGGCGATGGGTTGTAATAGCCCGTATGGCCCCACAATATTGGGGCCTTTTCGTAGTTGCATGTACCCAAGCACCTTCCGTTCTAGAAGCGTGAGGAAAGCGACGGCGAGGAGAACGGGTACGATGAAGGCCAGGGGGTTGAGAATATGGGTAATAAGGGTTGAAATCATAGTTAAGGAGAGGACTTGAACCTCTGTAAAAAGGGCTTAGGTCTTTTGCATTTTACCAGGCTCTGCCACCCCAACATGCCTTTCTCTCAGGCAAGGGGATATGCCCTCTTACCTATTTTAGTTGTCTTCATTAGGTGGGGGTGAGGCTTACTTCGGGGCAGCGGCCTCTTCTTTTCGGTCCTTTCGTACTAGAAAAGAGCATGTCATAGATAGAAACTGACCTGGATTACTCCGGTCTGAACTCAGATCACGTAGGACTTTAACCGTTGAACAAACGGACCCTTAATAGCGGCTGCACCATTAGGATGTCCTGATCCAACATCGAGGTCGTAAACCCCCTTGTCGATATGGGCTCTAAAAGGGGATTGCGCTGTTATCCCTAGGGTAACTCGGTCCGTTGATCGGCTTTGCCGGATCTTATTGGTCAGAAATTCTGTTTATTAGAGCTGCGGCTCTCAGTTGTAGGAGGGGTACTCCCTTTCCACGTGGGGGTTTTTTGTTTCCCCGCGGTCGCCCCAACCAAAGACATTAGGGAAGGGCTCCATTGGTTCAGGCCCTTATCTGGGGGTATTTGACAGGATCTTCCTTGGTGTCTAAAGCTCCATAGGGTCTTCTCGTCTTATGTTTTTATCCCCGCTTCTGCACGGGGAGATCAATTTCATTGACCTGAAAGAGGAGACAGTTAAGCCCTCGTTGTGCCATTCATACAGGTCTTCATTTAAAAGACAAGTGATTGCGCTACCTTTGCACGGTCAAAATACCGCGGCCGTTAAACTAATAGTCACAGGGCAGGCGGGACCTCTTATTCTTTAGTTTTGCAAGAGGCGATGTTTTTGGTAAACAGGCGAGGCTTTAATTTGTTTGCCGAGTTCCTTCTCTTTCTTTTAGTCTTTCCTTAGGTGCACACCTGTGTAGGGTTAACGGTTTAATGCTTGAAGTCTTTCCTGGTTGTTTAGGTTGTTGTTCAGGGCCCTCTTTGTTTGGGGCCGTTAATGCTCGGTGGGGGTTCGTTCCGAATTACACATGTGCAAGGAGAGAGGCTTGGCTCTCTTATTACTCATATTAGCAGGGTCTCTCCCATGTGTGCATGGGATGGCCCGGTAGGAAGGGGGGAGTAAGAATTAATGATCAGGATCGGGGGAGGTGGTGAGGTATATGAGCTATAACGCTTTCTATGGGGATGGCTGCTTTTAGGCCCACCCAAATACTTACCTTTACTTGATTATGATCTTTATCCTCCCGGGAAAGTTGTATCTTATTTCAAAGGGGCTGTACCCCCTTTGACTAACTCTCACAGTTTCTTGTGGTATCAGGTAGGGGTAATACTAAGATGAACAAAGAAGCTGGGAGGCTGAACTTCTATCCAATTCCCGGGCAACCAGCTATAACTAGGTTCGGTAGGTTTATCACCTCTACTCAAAGCTCATCCCACTCTTTTGCCACAGAGACGGGTTTGCCCTATAATATAGGCTGTCTTGGAGTAGCTCCCCTAGTTTCGGGGTGTCAAATTAAGTACTCTTTACTTGGGTCACGCTGGCTAAATCATGATGCAAAAGGTACGAGAGCAAATCTCTGCTTTACTTAGCTTCACTGGGTTGTTTCATTTCTCTTTCAGCGATCCCTTGCGGTATTTTCTCTATTGCTCCTTAGTCCTTTTTCTGTCGCCCATACTAAAGGGGTAAAATGGTTTGTTTAATATAAATATTCGTGTCTTTGGGTTTATAAATAGTGGTTGGTTGTTGTTGTGTTGGTGGGCTAGCTGTTGGGCGTCAGGGCGACCCGATTTGCACGGATGTCTCTTCAGTGTAAGGGAAGTGTTCTTCTGTTTTAACTACACTCTGATTTTTCCAAGTGCACCTTCCGGTACCCTTACCATGTTACGACTTGCCTCCCCTTCGCGATTATTGGGTTTTTAGTTATCTAAAGTGATAGGCTTGGGGAGAGTGACGGGCGGTGTGTGCGCGCTTCAGGGCCGATTTCAGCGGAACACGCTATTTTCCGCTTACTACTAAATCCTCCTTCAGACGTGTATTTCAGTACGTCGTTCGTGTTCCCTATTATAGGGAATGTAGCCCATTTCTTCCCCCTCCATGCGCTACACCTCGACCTGACGTTTTGGGTTATGCCAGTTGTGCTTACTATTAGACCTTCACAGGGTAAGCTGACGACGGCGGTATATAGGCGGAATAAACAAGGAAGGGTGAGGTTGAACGGGGGTTATCGGTTCTAGAACAGGCTCCTCTAGGGGGGTCTAAAGCACCGCCAAGTCCTTTGGGTTTTAAGCTGGTGCTCGTAGTTCCCAGGCGGGTAGGGTGTGTGGTATAGTACCAATGTTTAGGGCTAGGCATAGTGGGGTATCTAATCCCAGTTTGTGCCAGAGCTTTCGTGGGGTCAGGGGTTGTAAAGCTACCTTCGTGGTTGAGCTTCTGGCCTTCGGGTGCGTATAACAGCTTTGAAGGTGTGCGGCTTTAGTCTTTATTTTCCATAACCACTCTTTACGCCGAATGGTATCAACTTGGGTCTCTCGTATAGCCGCGGTGGCTGGCACGAGTTTTACCGGCCCTCTTAGCTTTAACTAAGTCAAGTTTTCACTTATGGCTTAATGTTTATCACTGCTGAGTTCCCTTGAGGGTGTGGCTAAGCAAGGTGTCATGGGCTAACAGGTGTGTGCCTGATACCAGCTCCTTGCTCCCGGGCAGGGAGCTGTAGGGCATTCTCACAGGGGGGCGGATACTTGCATGTGTAAATTTGGCTAAAGTTGATAGTAAAGTCAGGACCAAGCCTTTGTGCGGGCGGGGCTTTCTAGGGCCCATCTTAACATCTTCAGTGTTATACTTTAATTAAGCTACGCTAGC